CAAAAAAGTATCAAAATGCAGTTATATAAGCTATCACTTTTGCAATTAAAGATCAGCTCATCGAAGGGAAAAGTGAGAGTATCAAAATGCAGTTATATGAGCACTTGAGAATTTTCCTAGTGAGAAAGCCAGGAAAAGACCCAACAGGCATACAAACTCACTCTCCCGGGGCAGCAGAGGAAGGCAAGATTTATTAGGAGGTGGGGCAACTAGCTAGCCTTAGTAGTAAGGACGGAAGTCATACAACCTAGCTGCGGAGTTCATACATTTTGAATGCTTTCGGACGGCTAACTATCAATTTCTTTAAGGTGCTAGCTGCTTTACTAGAAGGTCGATGAGCTGGGTCAATCTCCATGCCCTTATCTTCTTCAAGCCCTTAAGGCTAAGAAGTCAACTAGCGGTCTAGGAAGGCTAAGAAGGCAACTAGCTGCTTAGCCAACGACGATGAAGGTTAGTAACTCTCCTTAAGGTCGATGCTAAAGAGCGTACTGAACACCAACCCCGGGCAAGCACCCAGGAAGGAAGACTAACAAGCTCGCCCTATTCAATAGGGGCTTAGCGAGTGTTTGAAGCCTCCTATCTCTTAAAGCTCCAGCAAGGTCCTAGCTTTAGGGGCTAGGGGCGTTTAGCAGACTTCTAGGCTGAACTCTTCTTTTCTCTCTACTAAGAAGCTAAAAAAGCTAACTTTTAGTTTACTACGTCAGGGCTAGTTAAAGGGCCTTTTCCCTAGGCTAAATTAGCCTTATAGATAGACAGTTTTAGGGTATTAAAACAAGGCCTAAGGTCAATCTTCATTCTATCAAGCATTGAACGGGATTTGCTCAAGCTGTTTCCATTGCGGTCGGTTCTACTGCTCTTACCACTGCTGCTGCACCCTTATCCCAACCAAGGTGGTGGTAAGAAACCTTCCGCTCAACAGCTATTCTGATTTCCGAAAAAGACTATCTTATGAAAGAAAGAACTTCGAAACGATCATGCCAAAGGCACTTCGGGATCAAATAAAGGCATCACATAAGGAATCGGGCAACACTATTAGGTTTATTTGAAAGCTTTCATCGCCAGGCCCTGAGGGGCCACCCCCTTCTTAATTTACCTACCCGATCCTACTAGGTTGACTAGCGCATTGCTCTTAGATTCGTAGCTTTCCCTCTAGTCTAGCTCATAGCCAACTCCCATCCCCGGTCTACCCGCTCATAGTTCTTGCTCTACCCGCGCACTTCTTTCATCCGAGGGTAGAAGCCAAAAGGAAATTACAACCTCCTTACAAACTCGGATTAGCTCTTTCTCTTTAGACTGAAACAGCACTCGATGCACCTTACGTTCTACCCAGACAGAACTATGATATATAGCTGCTTTATCGATAGAGTATTAGGAACCAGAGCTTTTTTATCCTTACTCTCAAAGGTTTAGTATCCTTAATCAAATGGGTTGGTTTGGCCAGTACCGGAACCTTACATTCTAAGAAAACGACCTCCGATTCGAGAAAGCCTGTAAACTGTCTTGAGTTAACCAGCATACCATTTCTAGTCTATCTATCGGAAACCTATTCCAAGTCCATGTTTATATAGCAAAACAAGCCCTTGCTTTATTAAATGCTTTGATTCAATCTCTCGTGAAAACTAAATCTAGAGGCATTGTAGGACGATTACCTGACTAAAAAGGTAGTCTAGTGTGAATCTATTCCGAAGAAACTACAGCTACGGACTAGGTATCCGTGTTAGGAACTGCCATAAAGTCCTTACCCAAAACTATATATTTATTGATTCGCTCTCGTCCTTCCTTCTCTATCTGAGCCATACGCCTTGAAAAGCCCCAAAACCACACTTCATTACAAGAATGGTAATCGACTAAGCCAGCTTCCCGTTCTGCACCAATGCTTGAACAGGACCCCTGCCCTTTAGCAATATTTATCCAATCCTTTGAGATGGCCTACCCTTCTTCAGCTCAATCCGCTGCCGCTGCGGCTGGTTCCGAGAAAAGATATAATAGGAATTTTCCCTTACTCTTTGTGTGCTTTCCCACTAGTCTTTTTTATAATGAAATCTTTTTTCAGCAGCTCCCTTCGATCCGAAACCACCTGAAAAAAAGACTTTACGATCAGATGCCTCGATCATGCCTGATAGTACCAGACCCCTTCATCAGCCGGGTAGAAAGAAAGTTGGAATATCTGGAGAGCACACCGTTGATGCAATGGATTATGGAGATGACATGCTCAGTCCCATTGAGAATGTGGACCCTAACCAGCTACCATCGGTATTAACAGAATCATTTAAACAATCCAAAATCACCTCCATTGGGGCTTGCCCAAAGAGAATCAAATCATCGGCGAAAAAAGATGTAAAAAGGAGGCCAAGAAGACTCTCCAATTTGTAAGAAGTCGGGGAATCTACATGTTCTTACATTTGAATGAAGATGGATGAAAAGACACACCTTCGTCAATCTGGATAAGCATAGGAGAATGATTCTATGTTGAGCGTGCTAAGTCTTTCACCATAGTATAGGAGAAAAACATCCGCCCAAGCCGGATTAGTGAAAACTCTGTCAAGCCTCGCCCAAAAAAAGCCCCCACTCTTGCTTATTCGACCAGGTTTTCTGCCGCAGTCAATGATGCCACAATCATGAATCATTGCATTGAATTCCTACAAAGATACAAGATTTGGAGGTCTGCCACCAAGTTTTTCAGACACATCTGAAATGGCGTTAAAATCACCCGCAACCCTCCATGGACCTTGTATGTCTTAGGACAGTAATGGAAGTTTTTCCAAAAGAATTGAATGGAGCACTTTGCATAAAGAAAGGTAAGCCTTACCAGATCAGAATTAAGGAAGCTGGTGTCGACTGTGATACACTGTTCAAAGGCGTCGACAAGCACTACATTCACTTCATGATTCCAACAGATCCATATTTTATCATCTGCCTCTTGATTTGCCAATGAAAAGTGGAAACCAATTCTGTTGGAGAATTACTGAATCTTATTAGCATGGTAAAGAGGTTCAAGAATAGCAATCAACGATATATTATACTACAAGCCTCCTTCTTTATTTTCTATTTTATGTTGCCTATGCCTCTGATATTTCACAAGAGATTATTAATCATGGCTAACAATGGAAGAAGTTTAAGAAGAACGAGCCAACGCTCTAGTAATCCTTCTGGAGCTCTTAAAGTTCGATTCTTTTACTTTTACAGATGTATCTGGCTGCTCTCCTTGTAGGATTCAGAAGCTTTCTATTTCTGGGCACAGTCAGTGTTCTTGAATATCGAAGCATAAGACTTTAGATAATAATTCCTTAAAAAAAAAAAATTCCTGCAAAGCAAAGAAGTGTTTGCTTCTCTCATAGGTTCAGAGTCCTATAAGTATCCCTTAGTCTGAGCAGCTTGTTCCTTTGGAACGTTAGCATCATATCTTTGGATTTCAGTCAAACAAGGGATATATTAGACTCCATCTTGTTTATGAGTTCATGATCAGGCTGAGAGAAAATAGGCATAATAGCATAGCCTGAATACTAGAATTATCAACATTGGAATTGTTAGCAGCCAAAGATGAGTCAATGGCATCTACTATTACCTGATGAGAAGAATCCACCCTCAACTGAGAATCATGAGAAGCATGGTTGAAGGATCGGCTTTGGCTGTCGCAGATGATAGATCCATCTATACATCCACAAAGGTAGGTATCGAAGGGGCGAGTTTAGGAGCGCAGGACTTCACATTCATGGTTTGAGTTGGTCAACTATAAAGAGCAGAAAGGGGAATGCCCAAGAGGATAGAATCAAAGACAGTATCGATGCGATTTCCAGCTTTTCTTTAGCGGGAAAATTTCTTTGGGAGCTGTAGTAGCAGTTAACGGTAAGCGATAGGGGAGGTGAGGCTAGAGGAAAGGAGCAAACCCTACGTCTAATCACCGATACTTGGACCTGCTTGGGGACTGATTGGTTCCCCTTAGGTGGATTGGTCCCAGCAAGGCTATCTGTCTACTTGGCTCTGGTTGTAGGCCTTTCGCTTTGGGCTATCTTCTTTCTCCTCGTTCTTGGGACTTGCTTTAAGACTGTGTTATTCATCCTCTATTCCCTCTGTTTGGATCCCACCTTGTTCGAATCCTCATCCATTCTCCTTGTGTTGAGGTCGTCTTTCGAGCACTTCCGCTTCGCGATTCCCTTGTTAATTAATCTTTCCTGCCCTTGTTATCAATCAAACCTTTTCACCTTCTAAACTGATTTACCTTCCCAGTCCACTTCCTCTCCTAATATGATATCAGAATCGAAGATTGCTGCTAGTCTGATTTCATTTCTATCGACCTCTTTCTTCTTTCTATAATACAACTGATCGGTAAGGCTAAGCTGCCCAAACTGATCGGCAAGAGAGCGCCACCCATCCCCCTCACCACGCTGCTTCCACCCGCAGACACAGACTTTGGGGTCGAAGACTCCATAGTGTCTTTAACCTACTGGATTTATGGGAGAAACCTCCATAGTGAAGCGCGCCTTTGAGGCTAAAAAGACCCTTGCCTATACATGTAAGCTTAGCGGGTAAAAGAGACCCGCTAGACAGCACTTTCCTTACCGTAAGGTAACTCAATCCATTTCCAAAGTCTTCATATGCTCTTCAGATAGCTCCATCGAACTGCGATAGCTGCTAGTCTACCTATTCGTATTTGAACTATCCTACCTCCTCTTTCTAAACCCAGAACTCAGATATTTGATTCTTTGATGACTGATCTACTAAAGGTAAGTAACTTGATTAACCCGCTTCAAACCAATATGCGGCTTCTACGCTATCAATAAAAGACTAATCCGTTCAACAATTACGACCCCGCTATTACCTTTTCTCTAATAATATTCATCAGGATAGCACACGCACACCGTATTACAATTAGGGTATAAAAAGACCATCCAGCCCTCCGGCTCATCACCAGGTCCAATAGACGTGAGCTGTCCTGCCAGACAGAGTTCTTCCAAGAGTGTATACCCAGCATTATAGTCGAAGATAACTTTATCATTCTCTCTAGTTGAAATAAAAACTTCATTATTGAATCGGTAAAATGCTACCCCCGGAAACCTTTTGGCAAACTCTCGATCAAAGATCTCTATCAATGCTATATTGAATAAAGACCTCGCGATTTCACCCGCTGGTGGAATACCCCCAAAGCTTATATCATCCCTACGATTTCCGTCTTCATCAATTATAGGAAGATCAAATATAGAGGAAATTAGATTATAAACATCACCATCTCCAGTTAATGACTTCACACTATCTAAAACAAGACATTTAGGAATGATGCATAATGATCGCTTTAAGTCAAGCCGGTACAGTCTATTTACCTTACCCATTTCTTGGACGCGCTTATACACCACATTACGTTGATCATTTATTCTGTACCCTCCATCTTTTGGCAAGCCACCGTTATAAAGACGATACAACATTAAGGATAAACCCATAAACACCAAGACATCCGACTTATCAGGCATAAGCACATATGCCGTATCAGGATCTTCGCCGGTCCCTAACATCATATCGGGACAATCTGGTAGCATATCATATAAAAACTGAGTGAAATTCTCCTTCTTTATAATCCTATATTATAGCGGTGACAAAACGTAGAATCCGTTACATAAGTCTTTCTTAATTCATGCTAACTCGAAGCGACACATACTAAATGGGGTATTGATTGTTAAATCATTATAGATAAACTCAATATCCTCAGATAGCTGCGCTAGCGAGCATTCAATAGTAGAATAATTTCTAGTAAGGCTAAGAGTAAACTGAAAAGACGAACATACTAATACTACTTGAAGTTGTGTGCTTACTATTTTCATCATCTTTGTCTATATCAATTTATATAAGAAGAAGAAGGAACGTTTGGTACTATACCAATCGCTAGAAAGAAAGCTACCATCACACCTAAACCTACGGCCGTAAGCACATTACCGCTAGCTGGAATATTGATTTCCGCGAAAGGAAACTCCTTCTCTAAGGCAGATAACACCTCTTCAGTAAGGTCGTGTGTTTCAACAAAACTAATCGATTCAGATGCCTATGTTGCTGCTGATGTGGAGAAATTGGTACCAGCCTACTCGTGATCTTCCTTTAGCTGGGCACGCACCTTGTCAGTAAGATGTGAAGCTGTTCACTCTGCTTTCCCTGGTTCAGACAGATTCCCAAGCTAGGTTGTAGCCACGACGGCGCTGTTCCTTTCTCTTCGTTCTGACCTTAAGAGAAGAACTTCGCTCTTTTTCTTCTGCCTCGTTCACAAGGGCACTTCAGAGAGAAAAGAAGGAATCCCCGTCAAAAGGTCGATCGAAAATGAACATATTTGCTGAAATCCTTTCTCTTTCTTAGTAGAAAGAGGGTCCAATCAAGCAACCAGTCTTTGGATGCCAGGGCACTTGCCTTCCCTTCCAACCATCGGCGTATCAGCTTCCAGAGCTGATGCTTTATCCAATCCAGTTTTTGTCCCTTGATTTTGTAATCAGATCTATCTGTCCCTCTCTTACCTTCTAAGGAAGGGGCACGGTTAGCCAATCACCTGGCATTGGGTCAAGAACTTAAGGAACGGGCGCAGAGCCCTAGTGAAGAGGTACCTCCATACTGAACACCAACTCACACCGAATAGCCTTTGTTGTATCGTCACTTTCGGATCAACATCCGGAAGAGGCTTTTTTGCGCTCATCTCCTTCTCTTCAGGGATATGTAACTCCAAGCCATCCACATTTGGGAAAACAACATACCTTGATGCAAACCTATAAACTCCTTAAACCACCTCTTAAAGTGAACGTGAGTAGGATCTTTAAGTTTCAGAGAGGGCTGCTATTGCCTCTCCTTCACAAGCCCGATTCCGATGGTTATGGTTACAGCAACAGTTAACCTTCCGGGTCTTGACTAGGAAACTGGCTCTGCGAAGACGCTTCTTTGGTGTTCTTCCGGCGGATGAAAATAAAAACCAACTAGCCAACCAGAAAAAAAGGCTTCCGTCCTCGGAACTAAAGCTGGTTCTATTCCGGACAAGAAAGCAAAGCCGGGGACCTAGGTGGGAGGAACTGACTTGACTGGTTAAATTCCGGTACTTAGTCATTCTACTGACAAAGAGAGGGGACCGAAGGAGAGAAGAGGTTTAGCCCTTTCCCTAATGGTCGATCGAGTAACTATGCCCCTTGATCCTAACCAAAGTAAGGAAGCTACCCTAGTCCACGAGTGAAAGACTTTCCACGAGATAGAATGAGGGTAGCTCCCCCGATAGGTTACGGGTGGAATCTCCCTATGCGAAAGAGTCTCGCGGCAAGAGCGCTGCTGTAACCAGTTCTGATCTCAAGCACCTAACCTTTGTTGTGAGGACTTATTCGCCATCGGCCGGTAATACCCAATTCGTGAGATGGCGGTGATCTTTAGCTGGTCATGACCATAATGTGCTGTTTTCCTCGGAAAAAGTAGATCTTTGGAAGAAGAACAAGGCTTTGATCCTATGCTTTTTATCTATCCAGTGACAGGGCAGCTGCTTTGTCCAATCTAGTTTTTTAGTCTATCTCTACCCGATGGTAAGCAGATCTAATCTATCCGCCCCTCCCATAAGATTCTTTCTTTCTGGCGGAGCAAAGGTTCGCTGGCCACTGCCCTCCGTTCCAAGCGAAAAGACTCGGCTAGACTAGAATAGAATACTCAAAAATCCTCGGTATCGGCTTTATTGGTTGGCTAGTCTTCCATCTATCGGAATATCTTCTTACCGAGGCAGAAGCCTCTTTTAACCTTAAGAAGACTTCGCAATCGAATCTTTGACACTAGGAGTACAGAGAATCGGCTGTTGCAAGCCAGTATCCGTCCCTGCTGTCCAAGGAGCCAACGGTTGTTAGCACTACTTCTGCTTTACCGAATGTTTGTTTTTCCTATTATGTTTCCGCTTTCAGACAAGTAGCTAAGTCGTCTTAATCCAGCCACGAAAACTCCTGCGCTAGGAGAAAATCCCGTCGCTTCGTCGCTCAGTCCGTTGCTTCTTCCCTCCTCTTCTTCCTTTCCGGCTCTTTATACCAATGTTATTTATTTCCAGGTGCATATTTTAATGAAGTCTTCCCTTCTTCTGGTTTAGATCCAGAGGTAGCACCGGTCCGGATGATAGGGGAGTTCTTATTGTCAGTCTAGCGTTAGGGGAATCTATTATGGAAAGAAGGGTAGTATTATAAAGGGCTAATCATAATTTCTTCCTCCTTTTTTTTTCAGGAGGAAAGTGAGAAAGAAAAAAAATAGTAAGGCTTTAGGTGTAAGAGCTGTTACAATACGGCTATCTGAAACTGGGGATATCAAATCAAGGAGAAAGGCTTTTTCGCGGGAGAAAGAACTTAGCGGATCACCCCTAACTAAAGCACCCCCAAGAAAGTCCTTTCACTTTCAAGCTAGCGTACCGTACTCCAACCTAATAAATAGGAAGTTCTCTCTCAACTCAAAAAAGAAAGGGGTGCTTGCGACTTAACACTTAACTCAGTAGTGCTCTGACGTGAAGAGCTTTCGGAAACTACAAGTTACATACGATCTAACTAGTCTATGATCTTCTATTCTATATTAGATAATCAATTTCACTTCTTTTAAAGTAGAAGGGCAGTGCTTAGAACAACGAGTTCTATGATGACGACATCGCAGATTTTTTTCTTTTTCTGTTTCGGAGCCCCTGTTTCATGAAGCCAGATGCTGTTTGCTTTCCGGATCTATGGTGAGTTGTTAAGGTATGTAAAGATACATTTGTGAATCATATTTGTAGTAAGCATCATGCCCCAAGTCCGTGTGATTGTGGAGAGTTGGCCACAAAAGATCTTTTTAAAGGACACTTTGATTCACTCGGCTTAAATCCTATTTATTTTATATAGGGTAAGGGCTGTGTTTGTCTTTGTAGTTGTCGCATCAAAAATGATTAGTTTGGCTCTTGCGGAATCAGTATATACCCATGGTTTTCGGTGGCCTTAATTTATAGCTAGGTAAGGGGATTTGAAGGATCTTCCCCATCGGTTAGCAATAAGGGTTGGCCCCTAAGCTGCCTGTAAACTGTTTTTTCTAGTTAAATATTTTCTTATGATATGTATTTTTTCTTACTATCTACTAAAAGGCAAGTAGCTTGATTGGTTCGACAGAAGAAAGGTCAGTGTAGAGAAGCATCGAGAAATGTTATTAACATTTCTCATACGGCTTAGAGGAATTCCTCTCTCCGCTTTTAGACCAGTAGCTGGAGTCCTCTAGTTGACTTTTAGCGCTCTCTCAATAAGGAGAGTAAGTCCTCTTTCAACACTTATCCTCATTCATTGTAACATTGCCCTTCTCTCTTCTCTGATTGTCGCGTTCTCCTGGGCGAAAGAGAAATAGTTGTTTACCAAGCCAAACCGTAGCGGGATGGATGAGAACTGGAATGAACACCATGGGGAGCTACACCTGCGCTTAGGAGAAGAATCCTGTGACCCTCCCATGATTGAATGACTGAGCTATGCCATGGGGGAAGTCTTTCTCTGAACATGCAGTAGAAGAACTCCCCCGCTTTCAAGCTTCATCTTTCATACCTGCATCCCTTGCCCCGGACAAGCCCTGCTCTTTTTAGTCGTTTCCAGAAGAAAGAATTGATTGACGAATCTCCGGGCCCCACTAACGGACTTTACTGGCCTGAAACTTTCAGTTATCTTACTCGACTAGAGGGCTTTCCCTCACTACTTTCTTTTTTCGTAATTAGATCCTTTAAAGTGCTCGCAAGAGGTAGATGATCCCCTTCCAATAGTCGACGGTTCCAGTGACTATGAGTTCTCTAGATCGATCGGCCTCAAAGAGTTGGGTCATAGCAAGAGTTTTGTCAATCTGAAAGAAAGACTCAAAATAAGGCCATGATTGGTCAATAATAGAATAAGGTTTCACCGCGAAACATACGTCCAACGTAGGGAAGCACTAGGTCTATCGTCCCAACCCTATCACTAATGATTGACTTATGTCAAGGGCTGGTAAGTCTAACGGGGTCCTCAAACGAAAACGTTGATCTCGACAAAAAAAGAGAAGTACAAGCAACTACATCAAAAACCAACATCTATACGGAATAGGAGCCGGTAGCTGGGGATGAGATTGGGTGTCCGAGTACCGATGTACAACTAAGTAGATGTCTCACGGGCGAAGGAATAGAGTAAGGCTCCACCTTCGAAAAAGTCTTTACTTGAGGGCGGTTGCCGCTTTCCTTCCTGCAAACGGAGGTCGCCGTTCGCCCCACACTGAAGAAAGAGTACAACAAGAAGATGAATACAAGAAATAGAAAGGCCTGCTGACCCTATCCTTCTTCCATACTCACAGCGAGTCCATTGTGCTTACGAACGAGTGGAGCGTCTTCAATGCGAGTTGTGCGTGGAGTTTCGCCTAAACAGTTAAGTTAAATAGTGGCGTTTGTTGTTTTCGAGTCCCCCCTGCCTTCGGCTCCTAAAGGTACCTTAGTTCTCCATAGGCGTCTGAAGGCGGAGTGGAGTGAAGGCATTCTCTTGGGAGAAGCCCGCCAGCTTACTATAGTAAGAGAAGAGGGCGCTATTTCACAGTGGTAGGGGGGTTCATCCTTACTTAGCATCACGTGCGACTTTGGTCGAGAGCAGCGCCTCAGACTCACTGGTATGGCAAAGCCCTAGGCTAGGGATTGACTTAGGCGCAATAGCCTGTTTGAATAGAATTGTAAACCGCCCTATCGCTACACCTGATCTGTTTACTTACTCTTATGCCGCTAACGCGCCCCTTTGTCAAATAGTAAACTTCCGATCGACTTCTGCCGGGTTGGTTGCTTGCTTCCAAAGCCCTAAGCAAGAGGTCCCATACTTTCCTGTCCTGAACGAGAACGCGAACTCGAACAATTGGCTTTACTTTAGCGACATGGACAGTTTTACCGACCTAACGGCCAATAAACTACAGCTGGAATCCTGTTATCCTATTTATTTCCACTTCCTTATAGACACCTCTATAAGGCTTTGGAACGGTAGTTTCACTTACTTCGCATGTCTGGGCTGGGCATTGGACCTTCTTCAAACTGGCCTTTGAACTTTAGCAAATAGTCTTAGTCTATTGGAACAACTACTTGAGCAACTAGCGCGAAAGCCGTTGTGCGCTAGTAAGTAACTCAGGCGCAGCCGTTTTCTTGCTCCCTGCCCTTTCGATCTTATAAAAAAAATATATCATCATTTATCGATACGTGCCTGCTACGCTTCCTCCTTGTCGGCTTAATCCGCTATCTTATCTGCTTCTGTGCTTGGCATATTTAAAATATCTGCAACAAAGAGCTTATACTTATATACTAATCAAAGTATTTTAAGTAAGAAAGCGAGATTCATACTTTCCAAGACTGACCATCAATCTTATTAATAACCGCTAATAAGATAATATTCGACCAGGTTGGTCTATCGAAAAGAAAGAATAGTGGAAGGGGACTCTTTTGAAAAAGGCATTCACGAGCTGGATCTTCCATCCAACTACCTTGGGCCACAGAAAAGAAAGCTTCGGAGCCAGGATGCAGTTAGATCACAGGGTGAAGCTGGAAGAGAAGAAAGCCGTAGAATGTAGAATGCGATCACATGAATCTTGGCATTGGCTGGAATTGAACTGAACCTTCCGGAGTCCGGAGACAAACGATTGAGAGAAGGACGGTAGCTCACCAAGTCGATATTCAAACCCATACCATCTCCTACTTCGCTACTGGAAATTAAGATTCTGCTCGTAAAAGAATGAATTTTTCTGACTTATGCGAGTTCCTAGTTTTAGAATGTTCCCTGTGGACTAATGTAAAAAAGAAAGGAGCTTAATCATATGCTCTCTCCCCTAAGCGCTCAACTCTGTGTGTATAGGATATGAGTAAGGGCTACTAGAAGCTCTTTCTCTGATTCTATTTGTTTTTTCTTTTATCTACAAAATTTCAAAAAGAGTTTTCACTGTAGTGTCTTTATTTTTATTCTAAAGTTTCTTCGCGTCTCTCCGCGAGCAAGATCCTTCTAATTAATCTTAAGTAGGACCGGGCCTTTCTCCTAATTTTGAGGGTTTCTTCTTCACCCAATACGATATCCTGAGACTGAAGGTGGGCAACGAAAGATTCTTAGACCCTTACCTTAGGCTTGACACGAGCTGGGCTCGAACCAGCGCTTTCCAGATCAAGTCCGGATTGAAGCTTTTCTGATCGTGACTTGAAAAGAGAGAAGAGGCGGTCGGATGGATGTTCCTGAAAGGTGTGGTTTTGGGCTTGCAAACCAGAAAGTAAAGTAGTTCGCGTAGAAAGGAAAGCAAGTTGTGCGCTAGCAGCCCGAGACAGGCGCGGGGGGTGAATGGGCGAAGAAGTGGGCGATCCTGCCGCATCAGAATAGGCATACGCGTCTAGCTTTCTATGAGTGGAGTTCGCGGCTCTCGGGTTGAAGCCGCATTTCGTTATTGATGGCCTTGTTGAAGGAGTCTAATTTTTTAGGGTGAATAGTTGAACTCAATTGCTAAAGTAAGAAGCCGTTTCCGCTTCCTAAAGTCTTATCGCTGATCGAAGGGGTCAAGCCATCTCAATCCATCTTTGGAGCAGGTAGGGCCCTTTCATCCTTCCTATCAGTGCCATGGGCGTGGTCGGGCTTAAATAAATAAGCTGTTCCCCGTCCTTCGACTTCCTCTTAGCGGATCCGGATCTGGAACATCGGATCTTGTTCACTCTAACTACGTAACCTGTACTGTGCCTATGAACTCAGCTAGGGAATAATACTCAACTAATTCCCCTCTAGCATATTCTATTAACTAGAGCTTACCTTCTCTAAGACTTTTATTTTCTCTATCTGTAGCCCGAACTAAGTAAGGGCTTTGCCCCGGTGAGAAGCAAGCGGGGACGAGCCCATTGGAAAGATAGGACCAGTGGCGGTAGGTGCAGGAGTAGAAAAAAGTCGCAGTTCCGGTTTTTTGTGATCGAGTCAATTCATCCGGTGGATGAGCATCCGCGACCCCGGGCAAAGGAGAATATCCCCGAACATCTTGAACCTCATTACAGCGGTAGCTCGCGAAAGACCTATATCATCTGCTTAAAAGCATTCCCTATAAAATGACTGACTTTCATGGTTCGCTACTGACTTTATTCAGTGAGGACTTACCGATCACTCCATTGGAACTTCGACTTATTCTGCCACAGAACAAATCCCGTGCCAAGTGGCTCAATAGACTCTCTCTTTACCTTTCCCATCTGACCCACTCCTCCCGCTGCTCTATCCCCTTCTGGCTTATTGGATGGCCTAGTAGATGAGTTGGAACTTGATAGAACTGCCTAAAATGAAAGAGCATTTGCCCTTTCCAAGATTACTCGCTGAATACCTTGCCTATCCTTTCATTCGTTGACTGATGGCTTTCAAATAAAAATCCTTGCCCCGAGGAAGTCATAACTAAGAAGGTGGATTCACTTATTATTTTTTCTTTATTTATTAATATTAACTTGCAAGCAACCGTGAGACTGAAGCTTGATATGAAATGGTTGGCATAAGGAAAGACACTCCCACTTCCACTCGATCTCAAATGTTGGAGATTCGCTTGGCACTCCAAAAGGCTCGGCAGAGAGAGGGACAGGAAATGCGACCGATTCACTCGCAAAGATTAGAAAAAAAGACAGACGATATAATACCGCTGGGAAACGGAGTAAGGCCAAAGACAGCAACTCAAACAAACAGACCTGAAAGCAGAAGCAATTGAATGGGATGGGATGTAACAAAACTGGCTGAAAGATTTGCCATACCTGATTGATTGCTAACTAGCTTTCCTGCCCATCCCTACTTTCTTCCTAAAACTCAAGGCTTGAAAGTCGAATGCGCTTTTCTCGTAACAACCTATTCAAGAACATGGATCAACGTATGCTACTTAGAATGCCAAAGTTGCTGCTGGTGGATATGCCTTAGAAAGATCATAAAAAGTTGTAGCACTTAGATAAAAAAAAAAAAAAGAGTTACATCGGGACCTTATTGCCTCTCGTTGCTTACTTTAAATCGAGTCACTTCGTCTATCCCCTTCCATCAACAGAAGTCTCGGCTATAGCTATAATAAAGTGTGGATATTTATTATCCCGCACTAACCTATATTTCCAGCATTTAGCGCCTAAAACCACTGAAAGGGTCGATGCAGCTCCCCTCCCTTCATCATAAAGTTCCGCTTTCTATGGTTGATGCCTCACTCGAACTCTATCCCATACCCTACTCGATGCTGAAGCTACTCTGCCTTTCGGAACCCAAAAAGAAAGCCGGGCGCTTGGGAAGCTATGCAAAACCTGAAAAAAGTAATCTGCTTTCCATCTTTGAGCTCAGAGGTTACGATCGTCTCCTCATTAGGCTATTTTAAAAAAAGTATAGCTGACTCATCAGCTGAGTGGTTCGCCTCTTGTCCACCTGAGTTGTTTACTTAATTTTCCGACCTGGAAAACCAATGACTCTTCAGGTTAGGTTCTCTTTCAACATAGACATCCCGATGACCATGGATCAACTTCGTTCCACGAAACAGAAAGCAAATGAAATCTTCCTCTTAGGGCGTTCGATTCCGCGAAATGGCGACCCTTTTTGCCGGAGTATTCCGCTGTGGCTAGCATTGTTAGGATTGCTTCTGACCATCTTAGGCCATTCTTGATGATGGACCCTCCGGCAACTTTAGAAGCCTTGGTTCGTAAGGGCTCTTATCTTGAACTAACGCTTTGATCTCGGCTTCTAGATCCATATCCTTTCGCATCAAGAGTACCCGCGCGTCTCAAACCCACCTTTATCCCAACAACCCCATGATGAACAGAGAGGAACCCGATGAGGGAAGTGGGACAATGTTCAGACCTTGGCTGTCACAACAAGCAACCAATCAGTTCCAGTCCCAAGGGCAGGTAAAACGAGGCCTCGACGGATGGGAACTCCTACTCTGACTATAGTTTTGCGATCTCTAAGCGGGATTTTCAGTCATCTATCCTTTATCTTTCCCTAGCGAGTGAAGAAAGAGTGGATGTTTTGAACGAGTGTTGAGCGAGTGAAGTGCCCCATAAGCTGGCGAGCTATATGTATCAATTCCGTGAGCAGCGATTGAACTGAACGTAAAAAGTGCATCCAGCAGGAATCGAACCTACGAATTTGCCCGGTTGGGCGCTTTAACCATTCAGCCATGGATGCAAAGAGACTCAGCGAGTGAACTAGGTTTTGGTATTCCTTCTTGAGCTTCTATTTCTTCCGTTAAAGGAGATTCGAGAAAAGATGGAATAAGAAGACGTGTTTCCAGAACGAACAAGATACGGGTTGAGAAGGGGGAGTTAGCAAAGTTAGACAAGATTGGAATGGGCATAGGAACATGTATTGATGTACCATATCGGCTAATGCTCCCAGGTTGATGCGATGTATTCCACCAGTTGACTGAAGACTTGATTATTGGTATATCGATCGGTCCAGCACGGATTGAAATAGGAGCCGGTTCGATAGGAAGCTTTTGAAAACACAGTGCACCCATGTAAATAAGGAACGAGATTAATACAGAGGTTAAACGAGCATCCCACACCCAAAAGGTGCCCCACATAGGTCTTCCCCGAAACCCCCCAGTAACTAAGGTAAACAACGTAGAAAAAGCACCCATTTCTGTACCGGTTCCGAAAGAGCGAAGAAAAAGGGGATGTTTTGTTAATAGGAACAAGAACGTGTTTATAGCCGTAGCGATATAAACAAGAATACTCATCCGAGCCGCAGGAACGTGTACATAAGGAATACGAGAATTTCCACCTTGTTGAAGGTCTAGTGGTGCTACCCGAAGACTTAAATGAATAGCCATCGCTGTTAAGAACAACCGAGATCCAATGAAAATTTTCGCGTAGCTTCTGGTCTTTGACATCAAAAAAGAAGGTTGTAATAATGAAAGGGACATCTGATCATTTTATCCTAGCTAGTGGAACAATAAAGACGAAGTGTCTAATTATACTTATGGTCCTTTGTTTCCAAATAGAAAGACACAAAATTCTCCGGGAAGCCCTATCTTTCGAAGGACTTCTCGATTTGCTCCCCCTGACGAGCCCCCTCCAGCCTACCCGCCGGACCACCCCTTCTATCTCTCGCGACCGACCCCTTGTTAGTTCGTAGAGCCGACGCTGGGCGGCCAACCTCATGGATCACGCGTCTGGTCCCTCTCCCATTGGGCGAGAGCTTTCAATAAAGCATTTCTCGCTTCGAAAGGAGGAACCGGGCGGCCTTGTAAAGCCCGCATAACTTCCCGGATCTTAAAAAGCTTCGCAGGGGACGCGACGTCCAATTGTAGTTGATTTATAGTCCTTTCGAGGACACTAGAGGTCACTCCCCTATTTCCAAAGGAAGAAAGAAAAGAGGAAAGCTCCCTTTCGATTTCCTCTACTGTTGGTCCCGGCGGACGCAGAGTTAAGTCCAAATCGAGTTGGGCATTTGAGGGACCCTCCTCTCCTGCACATTCTGCGTAGTTGACCAACCACTGAGAGCAAAGAACAAGAAGAAAACAAAAGAGGTAATTTGTCCAAGTGATCCCAGGTACCCATGAATTCCTACACTTATTATAGTGGAAATGCCATAAAGCGCGAACCAAGATCCGTGAGACGAAAACCAAAACCAAGACAAGTAAGAACAGGAGATCATGGTGGATGTTTAAGTCTAAATAGAACACTAAATAATTATACAATTGAAAACACCACTTGAGAAGCTTTACTTCTAGCAAAGTTGCTAAAATAGTAAAAAGAAGAATGACTGAAAATGAAACCAAAAAGGAAGCCATGACTTATATATCTTTGTCATTCGCTCCTTGCTCGCGGAGCGGCATACCGAAAAAAAGATAGGATTTGAATCGATGACTTAAGCCCTTGCGCTATTCCCCCCTGATCGCATCGTAGATAGCAGTCAGAGTCAGTACGCTTTCTATTCTCTTTATATTATATATGAAAATAGATAAGAAAGGAGGGCTGCCGAGGCCCGGAACTTCTCCGAGAGGTTCCTTTCGATACTCTGCGCACAGAAGCGATCTCGAACATCACTTATTGTCATTTCTCAATTGATGATACTTCATTTAGCTACTTAATAAGATAAGAAGATCCATAAAAAGATAAAATAACGGAAGGCGGAAGGTCGATTAGGAAAGGAGCTTTTCAAATCAAAGAATTCGTTGATTGCAAAGCCTTCTTTCAGATAAGTCGTTTATAAAAAAACTCCTTAACTCATTAACTCAGGAAAAGGCCTTACTCTATTCCTTGTCAGGAATAGCGGCCTTAGAGCTTCTACTACTATCGGCTATCTAACTCTCGGGAAATCGGGGGTTTTGTCGGGGAATCGGTGTCGTGGTGGTGCTACGAGATGGCGATTTATCGTATAGAAGAATGGATCCGCGGACCTATTGATTGACCATAGAACCGATCGACCGCTACCTAAGAGAAGATAAGTAGTTCTTCTATCGTTCAAGGGCAAGGGGAGAACATGTAGCGGCTTGCCTAGATCTCGTATTTCCCACGTAGTCCGTCGGTCAAACCAACGATTCTCCTCTCAAAGTAATAGAG